GGCTTAAGGTCGAAGATCAAGCTTGGACAAGGTGAGGGAGAAGTTGCTGTATGAGGTCCGGTGACACCTGCGTTTGGACAGATGGAGATGACCCGGGATGAAATAAATATTCCTTACCACCGGTAACTGGTCGCTTAGGTTGCTCCCTTGAGGGCGCTGGCAAGCGCCGGATATTTGCTATTTCCAACTACATGAATCAGCGATTGCTTAAGCCTGTCCACCAAGGGTTTGCGGAGGTTTTACGCCGCCTGCCTTTCTTAGGTCTGATCATCGAAAGACGAAGGCATAGGCTACGACTGATTCTGGGTAAATCGATCTTCCATAAGGATAAGGACTTTCTCTTGTTCTTATAGTTGCTAATTCTACCTGCTCGAGAAAGCTTTCTCAATCTTCAATCTCCTAAGATTCACCGTTCACTGGCCCACTAAAAGCCTTTCCCCCAACACCAGCGACAACTAAGGCTTCACCCGCAATCGAGTTCTCGGTCTTACCTAGCGTAAAAGAGAATCGAATCCCTTGAGTTAACCGTTGGAGAGGAATCAGAAATGGAACCTTTGGCGAGATTCTTCCCCACACCCGTTCGGTAGTCTACTTCAGTTACAACACTATTTCCCCTCCGATCCGGGGCTAGCTTTGCTTGCTTCCCTCTTCCTCGGGAAAGACCTTGATTAAAAGTAAAGGAATAAGAATAGGCGAATCGCTATCTCTGAAACCAAAGTCGTACTATCTTTACTAACTTTACTAAAAGTCCTAATGTAATGCCCTTTAAACCACCAACAGGTCCTATTCCGACAACACTGAAAAAGGGCTCTCTCCGTCTCAGTTAGTCAGTACCTTAAACTAATTAGCCATTTCCAAGCTGCTCTTTCAGAAGCTGTGATGGCTCTTTTGAATAAACGGCATAGTCTATGTCATCTTCCTTTTGCCCAGGAGCATTCGACTGAAGAAGTATGCCATTAGTAAGACTCTCTATAAGCCTTAGGAGCAATGGAGTCTGGAGAGGTAGCTCTTGTCTCTTGGTCAGCTGTTTCCGCTCGAGTTTTAATGCCTGATGGGGCGGCCTATCAATATCTTAGATGTGTTCCAGTGCGTCGAGGTCCCTCAAGCCTATCCATCCCTTTATCTCCGGCTCGATGTGCAGGCTTGATGTCCAGTGGTTGCTACTCCTGACTTTATGACTAGTAATGAATGCGAGAAAGTCCGTCTATAAATAAATTTCTTTTTTGCGCTTGTCTCACCGGTTTGAAAAGCAGTTTCTCCTGAAAGCAAGTCTAGGAAAGCAGGGATCCACGGGCTAGCAAACCTAAAATAAAAGATTCCACATTTTCACTCGCTCGGTGGACAAAAGTCAAAGTCAGGGCATAGACTTGAGGGACTGGCATAATAAGACGTGTTTTTGGGGGCGAGTTTGCTATTGCCTTGGTCCGGGCCTCTACGAGTAGTACTACGATATAAAGCAAGCAAATAGGAATTCATAGGTAACATCAATAGATGCATCGGTCGAGCTGCCTTCCCTCATCTCTCTATCGAGAATAGGGAATAGAAGGAAGACTCCACTCTCCATGAAAAAAAAGGGTCCGTAGCGTGGAGCTTTCAATAGCCAAAAACTTTAGTTTCAGGTCTGCGAGAGGTCATACGTTCAATCGAAAGAGGTACACGCTTTCGGCTTTGAAGGAGTAGGCGCCGTTGGAGTCAGGACCTCCGCCTTTTCTTCAACCATGTCTTGAAATAAATAGTAAGACGAACAGCCTTAAGATATGAGCTGGGATTTGACATATCTAAAAGAAAGCGGGGAAACTGACCACATGATCGGCAATGGGAAGTTCGTCCTTTGGGCAAGCCTTGTTTCAACAATCTCGAAAAGAAAGACAAATCTGAATCTGGCCTGATTTGCTTAACTGGGAAAATCTTCGATATCCAGGTTTGATACTGAACTTATCGAAAGAAAGCCAGCCTGAATTCGTTTATTCACCTCGGCTTCAATAAGATAGACCGGCTCCGGTCGAAAGACGCCTTGTGCTTTTTCACTGGGCGTACTCCATGTTTGATTCCAAGGTATTGAACTCCTACCTTCGGGTCCAAACCTGGCTTTTCTTTTTATGTCTATGCACATCTCTTCGGACAGAAGCTTGAAGTACTCTCTTTCTTCAGGAGTTAGAAGAGCACATACGATCTTTCAAGACTGAGATCTTCAGTCGTACCCAGGTTCAACTCTTTCATTTCAAAATGGAATTACGTAATTTTAACTTAAATTTGTCACTTCTATCTCAACTTACTGACTCGGGGTGACTCTAGCGGCTTACTACTAATGAAATATCTCCTCTCCTGATCCTGAGGGCTGAAAAGAGGGAATTGGAATTCAAATCTATAGCTCCTGGGATTACAGGGTATACTGGATTAGCTGGTGGACTGAGAGCCTTTGTCGAATATCCCTTCCGTACTCCTCTACTTATCTCATCCCAACTATCTAACCTGACTTGCTAGCAGGTTTGCTTCCTAACCTTATTCTGCTCCTTCCATACTTCCTGACTTTGAACGAGGGTTACTTGCACTTGCTAGAGGGTTATCACCTTCTTATCCTCCTTGCTTTATAAAACCAGGGGAATTTCAACGGGAAGACAGTCAGGTCGAATGTCTGCATCGAAAAGGGGACTGAGGGTAGCCAAAGGGCTGACAGGCTAGTAGAGCGTATACTGGTCAACCATGGATTATAGGGGAGAATTAGCCCTACAAGGCAGGATACAGGGATTAGTTGATTAGCTGGTTCTCATCTCGCCTCGCACTTCCTCCTCCTTTAAAGCTACTACAGCGCTGGGGAATGACTAGCTCTTGCTGCAAAACTAGTACCTGAAACTTACAATCTCGAGCTCTAGGGCTTACTGCTTAATAAATACTACTTGCAGGCTTACTCCTAGTACCTGTGCCAGTTTACTATAGCACCAGCCCCGGGACTTCCTTACTTCCTCAAAAAAAGGGGAGACAGGTTTTAGAACCAGCAAACCCTAGAAGTCAAAATAAGGTTAGGTTGGTTCTAAAGCAGCTATCCCGAAGTAAGAGTCTGAGTCAGCCTCGTTCTGGTGCAAGGTTCTCTTTTAAGTAATTACTGAGGATAGCACTCTATTTAAGTAAGCTCATCGCTCTATCAAGGAAGTTAGGAGCTAGTCTGCCAAGCTTAAGAAAAAGTTCAAAGTAAGCAAGGTTGTCAGCGAGTAAGGAAAAGAAAGGGTAGGCTTAGAACCAGTATACCCTATCTTGTATCCAGTAGTTAGTCTGCCTATGAAAAGAATGCTTTGGAATTGTATAAGAGCAGGCTGTGATGCGAGGACTCTCAGGGACCTACTTAAGTCTGCGATCACTCTAAAAGCGGATAGGATCAAACCTTTTATTCCCCTAGCAGCGGTTATGTCTCAAACCACCGGCAACAGGTTGAGCTCCTACGATCACACCTTCTCTTGCAAACATAGCACTGGATGGAAGGTATGCTTCACCGACCTCGTTTAACACCATGCTTCCTCCGAAGCTTTCATTTGAGTAGTCACTACGCCCTACCCTATCGCTGAGTCTTTGGAAGCGGTTTCACTCCTTTATAGGTCGGAACTCTGGAACCTAAAGACTTTCTCAATCAGACAGGAGATTGAGTGCGCGTTGCCTTGATTTGAGGTGAACTCCTTTTCCTCTTCTTCCGGACCGGACCCTTCCATGTGAGAAGCTGGAAGTCGAGTTATTGATGAATGAGAATCTAATGTCTTATTAAACCTTTAGGAGCAATCTGTTCATCCAACTCGAAATATCGTAAGAAAAGAACTTTAACGCCCACAAACTCCCATGTCGTCTTTCTGGACCAACCACCAGCAATTTCCGAAAAGTATTTTCCCGTTTTTTGGGGGGAGCAGTCAAAGAAGGGAAACCTAAAACAAATGAATCACAGAGAGCTCATCCTTTATGATTCGAATCCAACACGTAGCGATATCCATTTTATAATGGATACGGAACATTTGACTTCCTTCCCTTCTTCCACGACTTCAAGTAGTTCTTCAACAACCTCCGATGCCCAAAGTGCTCCGCCCGACTTAGACCTGTTATTTGATAAAATATGTGCGGAATACAGTAGGTGTGTGCATGAAACCGGGAGGGTATTACCCCCGGAATGGACCATGACCGAGCTTGTTCGTACAATGTTTGGCGATGACGCTATTGGGCACGGCTTTTTAAAGGATGCCTACTATGATGTGATGTTATGTGGCACTCATAGTTGGGGATGCGAGGAGCTGCTCAATTTGATCGATCTAATGGGCTTCAAATGAAGGGAAGAGAACAATCATAGTCAAAAGAAGAGTTTGATCCTGGCTCAGAAGGACTCGCCCAAAGCATAAATAGAATATACAAATGGAATAGTTCATCAACATGCCTTGGGAGCATGAGAGCAGGAACCTTGAATTGAAAACCCTTTCTTTTGCGAGAATGTCTCGGGCGCCTTTATCCTCTTGCGCCTGGTATGTGGTCTGCTGTGCCTTATTATTTGGGTGATATTTGCAGTCGGCGAGGTAGTTTCCACTGGTCTTACACTTAGGGCACCAGTCATTGCTTTTGCTTTTCTCTGCCGCATCTTGCACGACGTCTTTGCCCATTCCGAGCACGTCCTTCTTGAGATTTGAAAGATCGAACGCCTCCTTCTCCCCTTATTCATTCGATAGGGGCTTTGAAAGGTCTTTTGTTTCTAGGCTCGTCGCTTGCGCTCCCACTTGCTCCAGTCCGGGTGGAAGAGATTGACTCGGTCTCGGATAGACAGAAAAAGTCCATTTACGAACCACTTCTTATTCAATCAACGTGTCGCCATCGTCTCTCGTGAGTTGGGCTGCGCCTTGAAGCGCGCCAGGTACTGCTTGACTCTTTCCGATGCAGGCATGGACGTTCACTTGTCCATGACCTCGCCCTCATCTTGCACTACTCCAAACAGCGCCAGGAACGACTGACTTGTACAATTGAAGCGCCTTGTGCGTCTAAGGATCGTCTAGGCCGAAATAGCAGTCAACTGCGGCTTCTCTCAAGGTCTGAGTTCACAACTGACACTTTGAGTCGTTTTCTAGATTGTGTGTGACGTCCATAGCATTTCAGCAGAAGAAGGATGTAATGAGTCAAAAATCAGATTGCGAGTGGGGAGAGGGGGATCGAGAAACTTTGAGGATATGTCCTTATTATCCCCTCCACTCCTGGCAGTGGGAGTCGGAGATAACCTGGTACAAGCACGAACAGGACCTTCATAGGTGGGGGTATACCCTATAGGTCCATTGCACAACATAGCAACTCACGAGAGACGGCGGCTGATGATGGTAATAAAATGATAAAATGGCTCGGCTCACTCGAAAATAGTCTTACTCTACGGGGCTTTTCCTCCGTTTGCTGTAAGCGATCTATCTTTTCTTTTCTCCTTTAAAGCGAGAAGTACTAAACGGACCTTAAACTAGAGCCAGGAGACAGATCCAAATACTGACTCGAGGAACAAGCCAACGTAGCTTACGGGGGAGGGGATCATAAAGACTAAACCGGGAGTGCAGTTACCATAGCTAGTTTCGTTAGGAAACTCTTTTTTCACAGGTTCAGTCTTTCAAGCAAGCTTTCGGCTCAAGGCTCAGTGCTCGGTAGGTCGTAGATAAAACGGTTAGTTGCGTTACGGGGGTCGAGGGCGGCAGCACTTAAGAACAGAGTACCTGAACAGCTTACTAATCTTACGAATTAGGGTAGAAAGGGCAAGGAGTGATAAACAAGAAGGAAAGAGTCTGATCAAGGTGTATAATCTTCCCTACTGGCATTCTTTCCTTTTCGCATCTTGAAAGAAAGGTTAGTCCTTACGTTAGATTAGAGACAAGGAAGAAGGGTCTTCAAGGAAGAGTTTAGGTCCCTAGCTTCAGAAGTGGCAGTAAAGCACTTGGCTAAATCATCATCTCCTTTCGCTGGCCGTCTAAAGGAAAGGTTTTTCTACAAAAACCAAGAAAGAAGCTGTGAAAGGGTTGAATTCGGTTAGACCACTGGGGAAGGATCAATTCATTCATATCAGCTAATCCCAGGGTGAGAAAAGGCTTTCACTCTAGAAGCTAACTTTTCGTTACGCGGGGAGAGCAGCGAAAGCCACTCGACTGAAGGGAGAGGTTTTCTTCTCTAAATCTAAAGGAGCCTCAATCTTTTTTATTATCGTATGGTGATGTTGAGAAAACACCTGTCTTTGTCTTCTACTCCAAGGGAACCTCCGGGCAAAGGGTTCATTAGATCTTCTATTTCCCCTCGATTTTAAAAGAAAAGGAACGAGAATGAGAGCTGAGAAAAAAGGAAAAAAGAGAGGCTCCTAGAGCTAGTCGATTCTGAAGTCTATCCTATTGTTTTTGGGAATTTCAACCTCGGAAAGGGGAGGGGTCGGTCGCAGAGGCAAAAACGAGTGCCTTATAAAGACGGTAGAGAAAGCTTTTACAGAATGCATGGCATACAAATACTATAAGTTACAGGGTGAATTTGATGAACTACTCTATCGGGGGATTAATCCCCCTCTAGTTACACTGTTCTCATCAACAGCTAAATCAGGAACTCGCATTTACCATATGTGATACTCGAGATCACCGATGTATCATTTGAGTAACCTACTGTCATCCCGGAACCAAGCTTAGGGCATGTTCCGGTAGATTCGCCTCCTAAAGTCTTGTCCCGTAAAACGCGTGAAAGAATCTAGCGGAAGAGACTCCTTCCTTTAGCAATAAGAGCTAGTTAGAGGAGTGGGTTATTCAATTTTGGGTAGGGAAAAGGGGAATCGGTAATTGCAAATTTCATCTTTGAGGAATCTCTCCCTTCCGGCAACAGATTCAGCGGACGAAGAGGAATGAATTCTTACCCTTGCTTCCTTTGCTTGGCTTATTTAAAGAAAGACAGACTTATGAGCAAACCACCTACCCTCGGGTTCCTTCCCTCCGAATGCGAATACCTTGGCCTCTTTATGGCAGCTAGATTGCCACGTTCAAGGTCAAAGCTAGTCGAACTAGAGCGGGAAGGATTGCAGCTAAGCTAAGACCAGATTCTGTAACAGCAAAAGCAGCACTGACTTCTTTCTCTTATACCGCTCCTGCCTTGCTTCTTACCCTTCCGGGGGAAGAGACTTTGATATTCTACTGCTTGGCCAGTGAAGAAAGCATCTAAAAAGTTAGAATGCTTTTCTGCTGTTCAAATCAAATCAATCTCCTCGGTAAAGGACTTTGGTTTGGCTATTCTTCGGAGTTAAAATCCCCTATTCGCTTACCTTGCACTTTAAAGCCACGAGCCGGGAACTCAATTAAATCATTTACGCCAGGTCTTTCTTCTTTAAAGTCAAAGCGGAAAACTTCTAAATCAGTTAATCCCTAAGTTCCCTGGAGAGCTAAGAGCAGCTGATTCAATGGCAAGTGCCAGGCTAAAGGCAAAGAGCATCTTCCTGCGAACCTTCGCAGAGATTAGCCACAGTTGAACAGGAGCAAGAATAGCTTTTCTTTTCTCTAGATCGAATGCGACTGGGATTGAGGTACGAAGTCACGTGGTTCAGGCTCCAGGGGAATGCTTTTTAAGCTCATACCAGGAAATTCCATATTCAAAATTCTTCCATTAGAGCGCAGATCAAGCTATTCAAGCAATTTTGGCTTGGTACAGTTTCACAGGGGCGTAGCGAGCAGAAAATTACCTATAAACTAGAATATGTAGATGATACGACTGATGTTTTTGAATCAGACGTTGTTGCTCAACCATCTGCTTTAGGTGGTGGAAGCCCATAATCGAGAGTACCCATCGGCAAATAAGAAAGATAGTACCTAGTTAGCTCTATAAAGTTGCCACTGGGAGCTCCTTTCGAGTTTTGACCCAATAAGACTTTTCTGCGCTGGGTAGTACCCATAACTTGAACTATGAACTGGGCATTATAGGATAGGGCCGAGCCGAGTCTTCTTTACTTACTGAGTTTTCTGCTTTCTCCGATCTTTTAGCAGCCGCCACTTCATCAGTTGTTTCCCTCCGCTTGAAGGGTTATGATCGAACTCTATCCATAGAGACCTCATCCCTTTTTTTTGCTCGTATATAGCACTTAAAAGAGTGAGTTTTCAACGAAAAGGGTTTGATAGAGAGGATGGATGCCTTTCGATAAAAGAGAATAGTAATATAATAGTCAATCAGAAAACCTAGAATGCCCAAAAAAGAAAGATTAAGAGTCCGCGATACCGGCATTTCTTTTCTCTCGACTTTCTTCTTTTAGTCAGCCTGAATCCTCTTCATTCAGAGCGGACTTTCTTTAATTTAATAAAATACATAATGAATAAAGGCTTTCAAGATTAGCATCTAGTATTTAGCTTTGCGGGAGAACGAAAAATTCTACGGCTTTGCCCGGCCCTGTTCTATCCTAGCAGAAAGATGGCACGATGGCACAAGTCTTTACTTTCTTTAAGGAGTAACCTCAGGGGAAGATGCCCAACCTGAGGCAAAGTTAAAAAAGGGGCTCCCCTATCACTATCCGAGGAGGGTGGCACGGGTCTTTAGGTCTTGACTTCCATTCAATTTAAAATAAGGATTTGTCCCGCCGTGTAAGAATGTCTTATCCGCTCTCCTTCTAGAATAGAGAAGAGGAGGCGAAGAGTAATAGAATCACCCAGTTCTATAGGAGGAAGTGAGACGGGGATGGCACCAGCCACTAGCCTTTCCTTAAATTGAAAGTCAGAATGTTTTCCTGCGGAAAGAGTGGTTCAAGAAAGGGCTTGCCCTACTCCAGCTTCAAAACTTCCTTGATTTTCCCCAGATTCCCCATAACTCGAATAGGAATCGGCACCGGTACTTGACATTTTTAAGTAAACAGTAAGCATAAAAGTCAGTCATAGCAAACGGGAAAGGGCACTGATCTCTTTAATTCCTGCTTTAGCTTGACCCGGCCTATAATAGTGATAAAAAAACGGAATCGGTAGTTTCTGTTGCCGAATATTCTGATTAGCGAGAATCAAGTCGGCAAAGACCAACCAATAGGAGAATTGGCCTAGGCCTCAACGAAGAAATGAAAATCAGCACTTGAGGCGGGGGAGGAGTTTTTAGAAAGGGATTTTTCGGACTGATAGGATGGAGAAAGGCATTGGGCCAAGCAAGAATAAGAAGGGGAAAGCCTTATACCTTAGTCGGATTGAAGCACGACAACCTTAAGCTTCCTTTCTTCCTTCAGTGAGGGCCCTTGGGTATTCCTAATTGCGGAGATGACCTATATGATGTGGAGGGGATATGATTGGAAGCTTTTCCAAGAGACAAGGAGACATACGGAATACCAGACAATGAGATGTACCGATTGGATGGGGCTACAAAAGGAAGAAGAGTGCCTCGATCTTGGCATTCAAAAAAATGGCTGGTAACAAATACGACTTCGCCCACTGCAACGAATAGAACAATAAGACGATAGGGGTATGCGACTAGACCTGCAAGATTCGCTTTGGGTTACTCCACTGAAAGGGCAACTAAAGGAAAGGGCATTCACCCGATCTATGACAACAAGGGATTGGACTGCTTAGGCGGCTTAGTAGCCTTTGCAGGAGTCAAATTCATTATTTAAAGACATTTTTGACAGGAAGGAAGATTCCGCCTCAACTATAACAAAGAATTCTTTTCAACCGAATCAAAAGCGGTATTTTCAGCACTTGAACTCATACTCGTTGAAGGGAGTGTGTGGAGTCCAAAACCGGAAAATAGTATTATAGTCTTCTTCATCTGTCTTTCTCATATAGGTATAGGATGGTGGAAGGAAGTTGACTAGTTCATTTCTTTGATTTCCAGTGTATGATCGGTGGTAGGGTTTACTGAGCCCCTGGAACTCTTGGCTTGGAGGGCAGACCAATCTATCATACAGATCTGGCTAAACCTGGTAGATATCGATTTCAAATCCTTGCTGTATGGCCAGTTTTTGAGGGTTTAAGACACTTTAACAGTTTGCCTAGGGTGATTCGCTGACGGATCATGTAATTGCGTATATGACGATTGCAGTGAGATTTGATAGTTCCTTTGTCCGGTCTTTCTTTTGAAACAAGAGCCTTTTCTCCTAATAAGCTAGAGTCCATAAACTAAAGGCGGTGTTTTAACCCCCGGCGGAAGGAATATTCTTTTTATGTCACTGCCCTCCTACCCTCTCCGCTGGGAGATCCCTCTGCCTTTGAGGATCAAGGGCTCCCAAAGGTCGAGTCTGGTGGGGTGAAACCTTTATTTTTTTCTTTCAAACCAACCTTGACTAAGTCATTTCACACTAAGCACTGAGAACAAGGGACTGATCCCGTACCGTGCTACTGCCTTAACCTAGGATTCTTTTCCGCACATCGGATTCTGAACTGGAAAACTGAAGCTTGCGAGATTGCTTGGTACCCTATACTCTTTGCAAGCCTTTTCCCCTTGGCCTGGACTGACTGAGAGCAGGGAGAGAAGGAATTTCTACCAGAGAGAGGAATGACTATAGGCACGGAACTGGCTTTTTACCCTTTCTTTGCCCCTTGCTTCGCTAGCTGACTTGCCTGCGCTTGGATTCTCGAACTCTAAGAGCGGATTTAAGGAATTTGTTCACATCCGATTCGATGGCATCTGTCCGCTTTCAACCCTTTGCAAGCGTTCTACTGGCTCGATGGACAAACTCAGTCATGAGATTGAGATTCAAGATCATTATTGATCATCATGGTTCAATTTTATTTAGTCTTGTCTTTCCTCCTCCCTTATTCCTTGGGAATCCTCAAACTCTTATTCCTTGGGTCAGGAGAGGTTCTATTCTCCTTATTGTGCTTCTGACGGACGTATTTATGTAAAGAGAGAGAACATTTGATTTAGCATTGTAGAAGAATTTAGAATATTAACTTTATGCTTTTCAACCACGAGAAAGACATGTAAAGTTATTATTCTAAAGAGCTCTTTTAATGGATCGATTACAGGCTCATAATGGCTGTGTTCATTAATGGCTCGATACTGGTCATTAAAGGCTCGATTTATTCTAGAAGCGCTCTTGGATTGGGAAAGAGTGCTGTGATGACACAGAACATTTTCTAAGTGAAGGGCAGCTTTAAGATAAGAAGAAGAACTTAAACTAGGGCTGTAAGAAGGGCCCCTCCTACTGGCATCAATCAGCCCCATACTGATTCCAGGCCTATATTAACTAACGAAAGAAAGATAGCTTGCAATTCATTGATCTGAGGGACGAGATATTGTATTTAACTCAAAACAAGTCTGATATTTTGTAATGTTGTGATCTTACTACAAAGGCCTTTGAGACTGACTCCATCTTCCCACCACGCTGTAGCAGGGCGAAATCTCTGATAGGTGCTGGTGCCCTAGGTTATGCAGTTATCTTCCCTGGCCTGACAGTAGTAAAGGGAAAATCACTTGAGCTTTTTCGCCTTTGCTCCTTCTTTCCGGAGCGCACTAACGGAAAACCTGAGATAACGACGTCTACTTCTTAGCTGCTGTGAAAGTTAGCGTCTTAAAGAAAGTAAGTGCTTGCTGCTCCTGCTCTTATAGTTAGAGAACGCACTAAAAGCATACCTTATCTCAGGGGCATGAGTACACTGCTTTCACACTCGAACTCTCCTACTGTGTGCTGTGTGTGCTTTCAAGCAATAAGACTGCTTGCTAAACGAACCACTGCTGACGAAGTGCCCCATACCTGCACTAGCACTTAAATCAAACCTTCTTTTAGGAAAGGGATAAGCTGTAGACATCTGCTTAGGTTATTAAGGCACTGCAGTCTTCTTCTTTCGAACTCGATGCTCTCTTGTTCTTTCTAGCTTTACTGCTGTTCTTAGTTATGGATGGGCTTTTCTTCCTGGTGCTTCCCTTCCTGCGCTTCGGTTTTTTTGAGACAATCAATCACTTTCGCTCTGCTCTGTTAGTACCAATTCTGACTCTTGTCAGTCTCCGAGGGACATAGAAGACTTGGAACTACATCGAAAGACTCAATTACATCGAGCCTTCCTCACTACCATCTCGAGAGGAGCAATCGGCTTGGGATGAATTTAACCTATTTTTTTCTTTCTCTCTCGCGAGCTTCCTTTCGGAGTCGACGTGCTTCCTTATTCGCGATAATTTCCTCCCTCCGGTGCTGTCTGTCTCCTCACTAAGCGCTCTTCTTGTCGTTTCAACCTTTCCTAATATCTAAACTTTTTGGCCTGAAGTCTTTCTTTAGCCTGATCAGATAATGGTGCTCTACTTTTGGACATAGGATTGGATATTACCCAATTCTTCGTTTACTAACGTAGAATTCATACTACGCCGGATTTGATGTTTCAAAGAAGTAGATGGTTGTTAACCACCGAAGTCTAGTTGATGTTTACATATGTAACTTGACCCCTCATTCTATTTATATTATAGACTTTGTCTTATGTCTTCTCTTTCCTGCGTGCTGGACGGATACTAACTCTTCTTCTAGTCCTTGATAGTCGCTCTTGTCTTACAAGTCTAAGTAGCTAGGAATCTTCCCGTTTAGGAGTTCATGAGCTAAGCCAGACCAGACCGCTATTCCTTTCCTAGAGCTAAGGAGCTAAGCCATATCGCAATTCCTATATACAGCCATTTCTCTGTAGTAACAAGGCCAGTTCAAATTCAAAAGAGCTGATAGGCCTGGAATCAGTATCGTTAATTGGCAATTTCTTTTCTCTATATAAATCAGGCCTCTTCAATCGATCTTCTATAGGGAGCAATCAAAAGGATTAAAGCAAGGAAGCAAGAAAACGGCTGGATTGACTGGCTAGCTCGTGCAATCAACTAAGAATTCCTTTTCATAATACGAAAAGAGCCCTTTCACTCAGCAAGAAAACTAAAGCGCTAACGAGCAATCAAACTCCATAGTGTCCTAACGCGCAACGGCTTTCGCGCTAGTGCGCCCCTATCTATCTCTAAGTCCGTTGCTTGTTCGGGAGAGCACTTCGTTCCTTCTGTTACCGGATTTCGGGACCAGACAGCTTTCTTACCGGCTCGGCAGATATCAATGCTCCTGATGTCTGGACTGCCTTGAATGCCCGGAAGAGAGTGATAGCCTGAAGTCTGCTAACTGCCTTGTCCGGAATGGAATGCCAATAGCCTCTTCCTCTGAATGCCTTATTGACCGAATGAATAGAGAAGTCAAGCAGGGATGGGAAGATAAATCAATATTAAAGAAAGAATAGGTTACTAGAGAATCGGATCTTAGATAGTGCACGAATGAATGCATAGTGAAAGTCAGTCTTGGGGTAATATCATCTTTCCTGCCCCTAGGTCCTAGGTTGCAAGTCAGCTGCTCACTCTCTCTTTCTTCGAATTCGATGTCTTAAGCAGCATGTAGCAAAGATCGATTTGAGATTCAATGTGGGACCTGAAAACAGAAGCTAGAGTTGAACGATCTACTTTTCTATCCTGTGGGCCTATCCGGAAATAAAAAAGGTCTCTTCTTTATAGAAAGTAGCCTGCCTGGTCTGTCTCTCAATCAGTCTGTCCAGTCAAGTCCTTGACTTCGGTCGTAGGTTGAAAGTCAAAAAGTAGCTGCTCTCCCGACCTCCGAATAAATTAATAAGTGGAAAGCTTCGTTCTTCCTCTTCTTGCCTGATACAGAGAAGAAGGCTTCAAGCACAACCATTGATCGACCTGTGGGATTTCACTAATGTAAATATGATGGATAATAGGAACTTTTCTATGAGCTAGAGGAGTGAGGCTAAGCTCTATGCTACCCTATCTTATTAAACCTGAAATGAAAGATCTTGAGACTGGGCTGGAAAAATATGATACTCATATCTTTAAAGGTAGCCGGCTCTTACTAATAAGAATATAACCCATTTTTGAGGAAAGACCTTCCCCTTTTTTAGAAGTGAAAGAATAAGCCTGGGATAGACCTAGAGCAAGAATGGGATATTACGCCAATGAGCCCTCTAGGAGTAAGCACTTTGCTGGTGCCCTAAAAGCCTATAGTCTCAGGGGAGATGAGACAAAGGCAACTAAGCCAACCAGCAAGTCAACCTACCTTCTATCGTATCCATCAGCCAAGCCTATAAGCCTGTCAGCAAGGAAGCTAACCACGGGATCTTATATAGAGCAAGCCCGGATCGAAAGGGTTAGGGGGGAATTCGAGCTAGTAAGAATCTTACTCTCTGGTGCTAGTGTTGGGAAGAGAAATCCTCGATTGTGGATTGATCATAGTCTCAATATCAATAGGTTCTTCAAGAGCTCTTCCGACAGGAAGAGGGAGAGTGGAAGTTCTTTTGTTCCTTGGCAAGCTACCAATCAACGAACGTATTCAAGCTTTTGTCTAAGACGGAGCGAATTGAGGTTCAGACTAGTCGAGCGAGGATCAGAAAGAGGTATATATCTCTCAAGTAGGGAGAGGAAAGTCTTTCTCACTCACTCTTTATAGCTCAACTAGTGGCTAGGCCACTCAAGAGGCACTGGACGAATAGGACGAAGGGCTTGGCTTGAACATTGCCTATTGAATATAGGAGACGAGCTAACTCGACTGGCCGAAGGTTTAACTGCTTTATACTCCTCCGAAACCTGCTTTTCTTTCCTTATTCCTTCAACCCTGAAAAGAGCATATGCATCCCGGGATTCTCTCCATCTCAGAAGTGGATTCCTTTGCAAGGGCTACGGAACTGGGCTATTCCTGTACTACGCCATTCAAAGCATCACTCAAGACTTCAAATCAATCTCCTCCAAGCCTAACGGCTGAAATAGCCGCCTTTCGTCCTTCAAAGAATGGAAGAGCGGATTCGATTCCGACTTACTTTAGGAAAGGCCGAAAAAGACTAAGCTACCAAACCAGAACATAGTCTTGATGTGGGCTGAAGGAGTCCGACAAGAACTTCTTCTATAGTATAGCGCCTTCCCTCGGGTCATGAGCTGCTTTTCTAGCTAACTGCATTCGGCAATGTGGTTCTTCTATTCCATTCAATAGCAATGCTGCCGACTCCTCTCTCCCATGTCTTATAGTATAGTCCTAATCGGGGAAGTCTGCTTTGCTCCATCTGAGGCTAGGCACCTAATCTCCCAAAAATCAGACTTGAAGATAGAGGGCGAAGGTCTCGTATCAACCCGACTTTTCTCTTAGCTTTGACTTAATAGATGCAACAAATGCTTTCACTTATCTTGTTGTTGAGAATGGGGTGCTAATCTTTGACACCGAATCCTCTCTTTTCAGGAAGCTAGGGAGCTAGTCTTTACCGAAGAGATCCTTTTCATCACCTTCTTAGCGCTCCGTTGCAGCTACAGAAGTAGCACTCAGACTAGCAGGGCATTCAATAGCAGCAGAGTCTGTAACAGCTTATGCTAGCACAACAGCCAAAGAGCTTCTTCTTGCCCTATTCAAATATTAATATGTCTATGACGGATATTCCTTTACTCTTGATCGGATTAACTATTTCGTAGAATAAGAAGAATTCCAAAGCCCATGGTAATTTTATCTTCATTTTGCTGCCCGCGGTCTAGTCTAAGAAGCTGGGAAGACTCGAGAGGCAAGGAGTCCATCTTTTCTGTCGACCCGTACCGTATCTTAGACTACGACATTGATTGAGAAGGCTGACCCGTCGACTATCAGATCTTTGACGAGCCTGTGAAGTGGAAGGCATTGATACGTATAATGAAGGAATGCAACTGGAGTGCAGAGAAAGTGGCGGAGGGGAGAAAAGGGAAGATTTTTTTTATGGGTACCGTCTAGCCCTTCCTTCAGCTTCAGCAAGAGATCACATTCGACCTGGTTCACCTCTTTGGCATCATTCATGACGATAGAGAGTGTATTCTAAGAGAAAAAAGAAAGCGACATAGAATGGAATTTCTTCTTTATCACCCGATCCTCTCCTTCCTAGCTTGGAGATAGCCTAATGAAGGCTTGACTAGGGATCCTAATAGGGAAAAGCCAGGGCACATGTTTACTACGCTATTCAAAGCATCGAGAAGGATTTGGAGTAGGATAACTAGGTTGAATGCATTGGACTGAAAGCTGACAGCAAGCATTCCTTTATTCAGTAATTCCTTGATTCTTATTCTTATTCTTACATAATATTGTTGAATTTATATGCTCCGAAGAGGGCTTTTGCCGGCTATACAGTCCAACCAGAGTAGCACATCCGTTTGGCTATGATATGTATCTTCCTGTAAGAAGCATCAGCAAAGGTGTCTTTTCTTTTGGACTTGAACCTCCCCTTTTCTCTAATAATAAGGTAAGCATTTCAAAGTTTATCTAGTAACTTAGTTTAGTGAACAAAGTCCTTTTTTCTAAGAACCATGTTGACAAACCGGAAATGCCACACACACACTCCTTTAAGATAAACTATTTACAGATTACAGATAAGCTCGGCACCTTACGGCCATGTGCCTAGGATCCCAAGATTTTGAGCGCTAAAAGGAAATCCTATAGGAATTGAATACCACACTCAGATCGGTGAATCTATCAGGCACACTCCAAAGTGATCCAACCATTCCGGTCTATAGATTCATTAAGAGAACTTAAACACATGCAGGAATAAGCACATAGACCATAGGGAGGGAAGAATGAAAATTCGTTCATGTGTTTCTCTTGTAGAATTGACTTTTTTTACCATTGAACCACCAGGTTGGGCTGCCGTAAAGTACAACACAACTAACTATGGGCTTTTCCCATCCCTCTCGATGTTCTGGACACTCAGTCCTTGCCAAGGCCTTTTGACACGGGATCAGCCAGAGCTCATATATGCGAAGAGCTAACAAACAGGAGCCATTCAAGTTGGTAAGGAAAGATAGGAGGTGATTAGAGAGATCACAAGCCTATTCCACTTACCGACGAGACTCTTATAATAAAGGGATTGGTCTGGAATAGTTGAGGAGGGTCAGAGGACAGTACACTGTCTGGCTTAAGAGTGCCTGAACAGGCATAGACTACTTGCATGTCGAGCAGATCTAATCACAAGGAGATTGGGGGCGACATGCCCTAGAAGCTATGGCTCAGTTCATACTAGAGTAAAGGCTAAGAACTGTCTCGCGGGAGTAGACCATAGTTCGTGGGGTGGCTAGATTCTTCGAGTCAATGCGGCGACTCACCCCCTCCCTGCTTCCAGAAGAAGGTCCGGCATTTGTTATCCGATAGTGAATCAAGCTAATAATTGGCAAGGTCCCACATAGTTGACATAATAGCTTTTCTTTTCTCTTGCCTACAAAGGTATATCGTATATAAATAAAAACAAGATCACGGCTGCTTTTAGTTTTAGGAGTGATCTTTTCCTCTAACTCGAAATATCATAAGAGAACAGAAAGGTTTTGATTCGAGATTTATAGCCGTCTTCACTGACTGGAGCCAAAACCAAATAAAACAATGACGTCTGTTTACGTCAGGGTCCGAAGGAACGAATTAACTCGACTGTAAGGAAAGGTTAGCTTTTTTATTTTTTCGGGATTCTGTGAGTGGTCCATGAGTGAAAGAGATTCCTCTTGCTGAATTGAGTGTGCGGGAAGAGAAAAACCTAATAAGATAGTAGCACTACACTTAAAGCGGCATTTTCCCAAT